GAGAACCCGCTGAATTTTGTAGTGATTCGCCGGGTTCTCGCCAGTTCCCACAAAGTTTTTTTTATCTGATATGCGCTGTACACTTTTCTATTTCTATTGGTAAGAACCCCTTTTTGAATTCAATTAGATGTTAATGTAAATGAACCATAACTATGTAGTCCTATTCCTAATAGATTGACCCCAAAATAGCATATCCAAATTATAAGAAATCCAATAGACGACACAATTGCGGAATTTGTACCCTTCAATTTTCTATTTGTTCGAGTATGTAAATAAATTGCGAATACGATCCAAGTAATAAAAGCCCAAGTTTCTTTTGGGTCCCAATTCCAATAGGATCCCCATGCTTCGTTAGCCCATACTGCTCCAGAAAGAATTCCTATGGTTAAAAAGAGAAATCCTAAACTAATAACCCGATAACTCCAATAATCCAATTGTTGAATCAATTGCGACCTGTAATAATTTTTTGGAGAAAAAAAAGAAGTATTTTGGAAAATATTACTTCGTTCATTCATGTATTCGATTTTACGAAAGAAAAATGACTCATTTAAATTTACTAAATGATTACTCGTAGCAAAAACCTTTCTCTTTTTTCTAACTGTAATGACTAGAAGTGATACTGATAATAATGATCCACATAAAAGGGCCGCATAGCCTAGTATCATCATACTTACGTGCATTATTAGCCACTCAGATTGAAGAGCGGGTACTAATATTGTGGATTCGTGTATTTCAGTTAAAAGACCTGAAGTAACAAAGCCCTGGGTAAAAATAGCACTTGGTCCAATTATTGTGCTTAGAAGATTTGGATTTTTTTTGAAATACGAAACTATATGAATAAGGGAAAAGCTCCATGAAAGAAAGATTAATGATTCATATAAATCACTTAGTGGAAAATGTTTCGAATAAATCCAACGAGTAATTAATAATCCTGTTATACAGAAAAAAGTCATTATCATGCCCTTTTCGTATGAATCATATACTTTTACGATTTCATCGACTAAAAAGGTTATCAAATGAATTGTAATTATAATTGAAACGATCGAAAAACAAATATGAGTTAATATATGCTCTAAGGTTGAAAATATCATAAAAAAGAGTCCCTTAATTCTAAAATAGAAATCGACAATTGAATTCATTATAGGATCTATTTACTTTTTTAGGAGATGATATGCCGCCACTCGGACTCGAACCGAGATGCTCTCGCACTGCTTCCTAAGAGCAGCGTGTCTACCAATTTCACCATAGCGGCTTGTCTTGAACTCATACTAGCCTATGAATAAGCAATCGTCTAGAATTAAGAATTCAATTGGGTGGAATATTTTTTAGGAAAGATTCAAATTGATGAATCAAAATCCGTTCAAATAGGTATTTGAAGGTTCATTATTTTAACTTAGGGTCTTAGTTTTATTGTGTATTTTATACTCTCTTCGACTTGAACTCTTGTAAAACTCGATCGTCCTACTATGAATTAAGGGATAGAACCCCCCAAAAAAAACATTTTTCTTTTAATGAACTGTTTTTGATTTATTTGAGTTCAAAAAGTGAAACAAAAAAATCCATTTTATCAATGAACATAAAAAAGAACCTATTTTGGATCATTCAAAATTGACACATATTTATCCAGAATATATTCACTAAGGGTTTTTGCCTGGATTGATGGCGAGAGATAGATGGGGGTTTATAGTCTAGAAGACTTCAGAGAAAATTCAAAAGTAATAAAGTTGCACAAAAAAGTTTAGAATTTTAATCAATTAGGTTCAATAATTTTAGTAACGAAAGATTTTCTATCCGCCCTTCTATACAGAAAAGTGGATCTATAGAAAAAAGAAAACCTTATAGTATTGTAACAAATAGGTTGATGGGGAAATAAGACTCCTCGGCTTGGAAATGATAAAATATACTAAAAAGAAATTTTAGTATCTTGTGTTTTTTTGTCAACAAAAAGAAACTTTTTTTTTTCGAATTCGGTAAGGTAAACAGAAGAATTCTTCTTCTACATATTCTAAGAGCGGAACGAATTCCATTTCCTATTGATTAGCTCAACAGGGAATGGAATTCGGGAATTTTATTTTCGAAATGCAATGAGTCAATTTTTGAGTCAGGCCGATTCAGATTATTCCAACGTGTTATGTTTTATTACTTAGTTTATTTGTTTGTCGCACAAAAAAACTTTTTGAATTCCCGGTAGAAAGAGATTTCCCTAAGGAAAATGCTTTTAACGCTGCCCAATCCCCCTTCCTTTTCCAAAAATTTTTACGAATACGCTTTTTTGATGCAGAAGTACGTTTTTTTGGAACTGCCATTTAAATTAAAATTAAGAGATTACTCATTGGTATAGCTGGATGTGAAAGACATCTATTATTCAAAAAAAAGTCTGCACTTTTCTAATTCATTATGTATTTCTTTTCTAGATAATATTTTTTTTTCTAAAAATCTAAAAGAATAGATAAGATGAATGAAAAATATGCCTAATTTGACTCTAGTTTTCAAATTCCAA